ACGATAATAAAAAGTCATAGCAAACCCCGTCGCTACTTGGACTAAAAAACAAGTAAGTGTAATTCCTCCTAAACAATAAAATATATTGACATGAGGAGGAACGTATTTACTAGTTATATCATCGGCAATCGCCTGAATCTCAAGACGTTCTTCGAACCAATCATAGACTTTATTGAGATAGGTAAACCAAGGGACCCCCCTGAGAACCGTATATGAGAATTTCATCTCGTACGGCTCAAACAAAAATACTAAAATACTGGTTATTTGTAAAACGGATATGTGTAAGTTTTAAACTTCTTAACTTAATCCTAATATTCCAATTTGAAGGAAGATAATAAAAAAATAGAAATCCCAAATTCTTTTTAGTTATAATGCCAAAATCTCAAGTCGGCTCACTAGTCTTTTCTCTTGATTCTTCGAGGCCTCTTGAATATTCTATTATTTACTTCATTTTTTTTATTTGTGTATGTAATGCGATTTTTATTTTACTGTTGTTTTTTGATTATTATTGATAGGAATTTTCTTGTTAAGACCCTATGAATCAATTCAAAAACCTCAGATTCATACCAGAACCACGATGATTTTCAAAAAAACCTTTAATCGAAGTCCAAAAATTCCCTGAGTAAGAACTGCTGGATCATCACTTATTCAATGACAGTGAATAGATATAATGAAAAAAATTCAAAGAAACTGTTGCCCTTTGATCAAAATAAATATAAGCGGGGGCAGTTTAAAAGAATAAAAATCGTTCATTTTATTCTTCTAACTCTTTAAATTTTTTTTAGTCCGGTTGCGAGGTTTAAATAGAAATATTAAGTATGAATCATAGTTCTAATACTTCAGAATCTATTTTCTATATTCCGTGTTCCAGATACTAGAATAAATATCTGACGGGGTAAAGCCATCTCTATCAAGATGATGGATCCTTTTTATGTTCTGTTTTATCAATAGGATCCATTATAACAAGTCACACACTCATATTCCGGAAATACAGAAACAAAGAAGTTTCACGGTCGAACTACCAAATCAAAGACTTAAATGCAAAACTTTACCTTCTCTTCAAAAAAACTAATTAGTTGGTTCTTGTGAATCTAATTCTTAGCAATTTGGTCCAGTAAAATGGACGAATTATAAATCTCTAAAATAATAGAGAGAAATACCGCAAATAGAGCCATTGCAACACCCATAAAAGGAGTAGTTCCCCATCCAGGAGCTACTTTACCATATTCTGAATTCAATGGTTTCAATAAATCCCCTACAACAGTTCGTCTTGGACCAGATCTAGAACTACCCTCAACGGTTTGTGTAGCCATAAATCCTACTTTTTATTCATTGAGATTTGTTGACTTTGTATACCATTCCGCTGTAAATATAGGATCTTACCCTATAGATCTAGATCCATTTTGGTCTTGATATTATATAATAATGGAAACAGCAACCCTAATTGCCATCTCTATATCTGGTTTAATTGTAAGTTTTACCGGGTATGCCTTATATACTGCTTTTGGGCAACCCTCTCAACAACTACGAGATCCATTCGAAGAACATGGGGACTAGTTAAAGTAATGAGCCCCAATATTACGATATTGGAGGCTCATTGCTTCAATTGATATAATGAAAAATCATTTCACCTTTTTAGTTGGAACTATAGGGGGTTCTCGAAAAAAGATAGCGAAAAAAATGATTCCTAAAGTCGAGACTAAGAGGAATGTATAAACCAATGCTTCCATAGATTTGATCGTGGTTTACAATTATAGCTTTCATACCTGTTTTGGGAGGATTATCTCCTGGATAAAGAAAAAGAAAGAACAAGAGTAACACAAACTGCAATGATTCCAATAAAAATTTATTCAGTTCCCTATATCAATATCATAACAAAAAAAGTCGAATCGAAAAGGAACAAACGAATGTTCTTTCTATTAGACTGCCTGTCTTTTTGTGCTTGGATCTCCAAGTTTTTGGAATGCTCCAAATTCTACTTGAGCATCCAAATCTGGATCGATACCAGCAAAAACATCTCTGAACAAGGTTCTAGCACCATGCCAAATGTGCCCGAAAAAGAAGAGCAGAGCAAACGAAGCATGTCCAAAAGTAAACCAACCCCTTGGACTGCTACGAAAAACACCATCTGATTTTAAAGTCGCACGATCTAATTCAAAAATTTCACCCAATTGAGCACGTCTAGCATATTTTTTCACAGTAGCAGGATCACTATAACTGATTCCATTGAGTTCGCCACCATAGAATTCAACAGTTACACCTACTTGTTCGACACTATACTTCGATTCTGCCCTTCGAAAAGGAACATCAGCTCTAACAATTCCGTCTCCATCTACCAAAACAACCGGAAATGTTTCAAAAAAAGTAGGCATACGACGTACAAAAAGTTCACGCCCCTCTTTGTCTCTAAAGATAGGATGTCCTAACCAACCGACGGCTATTCCATCGCCATTGTCCATTGAGCCTGCTCTAAACAACCCCCCTTTTGCCGGATTATTGCCGATGTAATCATAAAAAGCTAATTTTTCAGGAATTTTAGACCAAGCTTCTGATAAACTTTGATTTTCGGCTAGCCCAGCACCAATTCTTCGATATATTTCTTGCTGGAAGTATCCCTGATCCCATTGATAACGAGTGGGACCAAATAATTCAATCGGGGTAGTTGCTGAACCATACCACATAGTTCCAGCAACAACAAAAGCTGCAAAAAATACAGCAGCGATACTACTGGAAAGGACGGTTTCAATATTTCCCATACGCAATCCTTTGTATAGACGTTGAGGTGGACGCACACTAAGATGGAAAAGACCCGCTAATATGCCTAATGTACCTGCTGCAATATGGTGAGAGGCTATTCCCCCCGGAACAAAAGGATCAAAACCTTCCACACCCCATGCGGGATTGACGGATTGTACCCTTCCTGTTAGTCCATAAGGATCGGACACCCATATTCCAGGACCAAACAATCCTGTTACATGAAATGCGCCAAAACCAAAACAAGCCACCCCTGCAAGAAATAAATGAATTCCAAAGATTTTTGGCAAATCCAACGAAGGTTTTCCAGTACGTTCATCACAAAAGATTTCTAGATCCCAATAGACCCAATGCCAGATAGCCGCCAAAAAGCACAAGCCCGAAAACACAATATGTGCCGCGGCCACACCTTCGTAACTCCAAATACCTGGATTCGTTATAGTCCCTCCTGTTATATTCCAACCACCCCAGGAATTGGTTATTCCTAAACGAGTCATGAAGGGTATAACGAACATACCCTGTCTCCACATTGGGTCAAGAACAGGGTCAGAGGGATCAAAAACTGCTAATTCATATAGAGCCATCGAACCGGCCCAACCAGCAACTAGAGCTGTATGCATTATATGGACAGAAAGTAAACGGCCGGGATCATTTAATACAACGGTATGAACACGATACCAAGGCAAACCCATGAAAATACCTCTTATATCAACAAAAAATAGACACTATGTAACTTTATTGCACTGTAAAAAACTATACTATGGACCCTCCCCTTTCAGTAAATTATCTTGCATAATCTCGCATAAAGAATTCATATTTGTTCTAGTTGTTTAGTAATAATGGAACTTGGAACAATTATATTCATTCGTAAGAACAAAAAGAAGCAGATCTATTCTATACCCGATAAGTAACAATACGCAATGGTGGTGGGGGGTGACTTTATTTTATATGAGTGTTTCTATTCTATATGGGTGTTTATATCAGTGAATGCAGACATATTCAAGAACGACCTATTCGTCAAAACTTTCCTTTATTCATTCCAATTCCCTCTTCATGTCTGGTTACCGGATGCTATGGAAGGGCCGACCCCTATTTCGGCTCTTATACACGCTGCTACTAATGATTTTTAGCAAACAAAATCAATTCATTCTGTTTCACGTTCTCACACCAAAGCAAAGTAAGATAGAGAACTGCATCCTTTTCCATTTTATGCCAGTTGGTGTTCCAAAGGTACCATTTTTAATTCCTGGAGATGATGAGGCATCTTGGGTTGACTTATATAATTGCCTTTTTCACAAAAGAATACTTTTTTTAGGTCAAGAGGTAAAGAGTGAAATATCAAATCAACTTGTAGGTCTCATGGTATATCTCAGTCTAGAGGACAAAACCAAAGATTTATATCTGTTGATAAATTCTCCGGGCGGAGACGTAATATCTGGAATGGCTATGTTTGATGCTATGCATTTTGTAGAAGCAGAAGTACAGACAGTATGCGTAGGATTAGCCGCTTCAATGGCATCTCTTATTTTGGTAGGAGGAGAAATTACCAAACGTCTAGCATTCCCTCACGCTTGGCGCCAATGATTCTTATTTCTAGAAAAAAAAGAAGACTATGCCTACACCAATATTAAGTAAAAAAAGCATGGCACTTCGAGTTCGATATGCAAAAATAATTTTTTTTTCAAAACCATTAGATTATATATCGAAAGAGTAGTATGAAAAAGGGGTATTTACCATTTTATCTGATCTATCAGGAGCCTTTTTTAGTGTCACAATCTTTTTTTGTTTTCACACCAGAAAACTTTGAACAATATTTATTTTTTATTATATTAACTATTTCAAAAAAGAAACTTTGGGATTGCTGAATAACAGACTAGACGAAATAAAAGAGCAACGGAATCATCACAGTCTATAAAAAATTTTCTAAAAAAAAAAAGAAAGGTGGTTATTGGATTATTTACTGATCTGGGTCTGATAGACCTGGTATATTTTAAACTTCTTCGAGGGAAGATCAAAATGAATTTTCCTAGTAGAGCCGTATGCTATATAAAAAAGAAACAAGATGTCTGCCTGTACGGCTTTACATTTTATCTTCATTAGTTTTTTCTTATTTACATCCCTTAGCCTATCATCCAATCCAAGATTATTAGAAACCCTTATCATGTTATATTCTATATTCTCAGGGTAATGATCCATCAACCTGCTAGTTCTTTTAAGGATGAACAAACAGTAGACTGTATACTGGAAGCGAATGAATTACTCAAAATGCGCGAAACTATTACACAGATTTATGCACAAAGAACAGGCAAACCTTCATGGCAGATAAACAAAGACATGGAAAGGGATTTTTTTATGTCAGCAGAAGAAGCCCAAGCCTACGGAATTGTTGATATGGTAGCGGATTCTATTTGAATAAAAAAAGAGGATAAAGGATTCCTCAGAAATATCTCATTTTATCTTTTTTAAATTCTTACCTACGTATACCAAAGATATTTTATAGAATCTAAATAATTCATAATTATCGGGTTAGGATTGATCTAAACCAGATCATTATATATATATAACTTAACTCACCATGCCAACTATAAAACAACTTATTAGAAACACAAGAAAGCCAATCCGAAATGTCACAAAATCTCCCGCTCTTCGGGGATGCCCTCAGCGCAGAGGAACATGTACTAGGGTGTATGTGCGACTCGTTTTTTTAGATAATAGACTAAAATTCTATTAATATAATAAGAATTGTGTATAAAATTTATGATTTCGATTGGTGCAAACCGAATCACTTTAATTTGCAATTTAAGATGAAAAAGACTTTCCCATTGGTAACAAATGGTTATCCATTAAGCGGGAAAAATCCTATTTCAAATAAAGAAAAATTATGTCCTAAATTTTGCAAGAACGGACTAAGAGGGTCAACTACCCAGTTAATCTTCATACTTAAATACCGTTACTGTATAGCTAGATTTCTTTGTGAAAGACCTATTACTAGATATTTAATGGGTAGAGCCCATGAGTGTGAACTGTACAAGTTAACAATAACATTGATTAAATGAAGATTCAATGAAGGAAGGGGCTCCGGTGTATAGAGAGGACCTCACCGTTTAAAACGTAATCATAGAAACGAAGGAACCCACCATTTCTTTCTCCATTTCTATTTAATTCAAAATAAAAAAAAAAGAAAAAAATCGTGGTTGGGAAGGTTAGAGTAGCAAAAGCCATTGGAATTATTCTTTTATACATTGGAAGAATCCCTTTTTGTTATTAATAGACTAGGAAGGATAAAAGAATAACTGAAAGAAAAAATCAAATAGTTATTCATCAAAGTCTCATTTATTCAATGACCAGAATTAAACGAGGATATATCGCTCGAAAACGAAGGACAAAAATTCGTTTATTTACATCAAGCTTTCGCGGAGCTCATTCAAAACTTACTCGAACTATTTTACAACAGAAAATAAAAGCTTTGGTTTCCGCTAATCGGGATAGAGATAGGAAAAAAAGGGATTTTCGCAGTTTGTGGATCAGTCGAATAAACGCAATAATTGGCCAGAATAAGAAAATATACTATATTTATAGTAAGTTAATGTCTAATATGTACAAGAGGCAATTACTTCTTAATCGTAAAATAGTTGCACAAATAGCTATATTAAAGGGGAATTGTATTTTTATGATTGCCAACGATCTGATAAACAAATAAAAATTCCCCGGAGATTCAACTCCGGGAAGGTGGTAAAACAGAAGCGATTTGTATGATAAAATAGAATTAGAATTCATATGACAAAGTCATCAAAATAAATAAAAAACCGCGCTCAAAAAAAAAAAAAAGATTTATTATTCTTTACCTATTCTCTTTTTTCTTACAACGCAAGAACCCCAATAGGATTGTCGTAGTTTTCGAACAAAATATTAATCCACATTTTCATTGAGTTTAGATTCAAAATTGAATTCAATTGAAGAGTAACTCTATTTTTTTTTTTTTTTAAGAACAGTCGTAGTAGTTCTAGTGTTCGACTCGCTTTTTTCAAATTTTTTTTTTTCATTATTAACAAAAGGTAATGAATTTACAAAAGGTAACAAAGATAAAATACGAGCTTGTTTTATAGCAATCGTAATTAATCGTTGTTGTTTTAAGGTCAATCTATTCACGCGTCTAGATAATATTTTTCCTTGTTGACTAATAAATCGATAAAGTAAACTCATGTTTTTATAATCAATTCGATCCCCCGATTGGATCGGGGACAAACTCCTACGAAAAGATTGCTTAGATTTAAGAAAGAGTCGCTTAGATTTATCCATGGTTTTTTTATTCCTATACCGAAAATTCTATTTCTTATAAAAATTTATTTATATTCTTATTTTTTTCTATATGTTTGTTAATGTTTGTTATATATATATATGCTATATAATATAATTTTATTATATATAATCTAAAAAATCTTCTTAATGTTCTATATTATTATATAAATTATATAAATTTCTAATTGAATTAGAATATAATTTTTAGAATATATCTTCTATCTGAAAGATTATTTTTTATCTGTAAGGGTAACACACAAGCGAGCCATTTTCTCTATTTCTTTATCTCTGCGTGAATCATATGTTTGCAACAAAAGGGACAGAATTTTCTCAATTCCAATCGATTCGGCGTATTGTGTCGATTCTTTTGAGTAATATATCTAGAAATCCCCCTTGATTCCTTATTAACACTCTTTTTATCACAATTAGTACATTCCAAAATAACAGTAATTCGGATATCTTTACCCTTGGCCATGCATGAACCTCCTTTGATTTTTTGATTCACTTAACTCTTCGATTTTCAGATTTGAAGCGAAGAATAAAAAAGGAACTAAAAAAGTATAAGTTGATAATTCAAAATAAAATTATCAAATATTTCGTTCCAATTAATTTTTATAGTACAGTAAAAATTCAGTAATAAAATGATTTCGAACTATATTTCGAATCGCAGTAAAGTATTTGACTTTTCATTTAAGTTAAGTATCTTCTATGATATTATTGCCCCTGCCCAAGTATTCCAATTCCATTTGTGGTCTCACTCTATTATAAATAGCAATGGAATTGAATTTTTTATTCAATTCCATTGAAACCTGGCAAAAATTCCGAGTTTCACTGAGGACAAATCCACCTTTCCCTTTCTTTGAAACTTCTTCTAATTCGAAAAAAGAAGGAATTAATCACAGATATTTGATTTGATATCTAATCTTCGTCACACCTTCCAGTCCCAATTCCAATAACTAGAATTAAAAAAAGGGGAATATCAATGCATCCGGGAATAAACGATTGATTTCTATCAAGAGACCCGCTAAAACCGCGAACCATAGAGTACTTGCCACTGGTGCCACAGAGAGATATGTTTTTAGATCTCGCATTTCAAATCCTCCTTCGTTTTTTTCTTGTAATTTGTAATACATAATTACATATAGGAATATGATCAAATAGTTATTTTATTTTTTTAATAATCACTTGCATTTGTCGGGGGAAGTCCGAATTCAATTTGAATTGGATAACGATTCATGAGATATTTTTTTTTTATTTCATTCTATAATATTATTTTAACTATATTATTCTATAATGAATTTTCTGAAATTATGAATTTTATTATTATTGAAATTATGAATTTTATTATTATAATATAAAAATATATTATAATATAAAAATAATAAGAATATTTTTTATTATTCTATATTCTATTTTTCATATTTAAAAAAATTTTTGATATTTAGATTCTTTATATATATATTCTTTGTTTTTAGATTCTTTAGTTACTATTATACTCTATATCTATATATTCCCTTTAAATTTAATTAAATATTTTTATTCTATAGAATATAGAAATAGAATAATTTGTAATACATAATTACATATAGTTCGATATTATTTAATAGGATATGAGAAAGTAAAAAAAAAAAGAAAAAAATGTGGAAAACAAGACAAAGATTCTTTAGAATGAAACTGGAAACCCATGGACATGGAAAGGGATGTAGCGCAGCTTGGTAGCGCGTTTGTTTTGGGTACAAAATGTCACAGGTTCAAATCCTGTCATCCCTATCCCATACTATTAGTTATTGTATGAGCAGTAAAAATAGATCAATTGAGACGAATTAAAATTGGACATACTAACTAAATAGCAATAGTTCACTATGGATAACTATTGCTATTTAGTCAGTATATGCATGCAAGATGTATTAGCATCACATAAAAAAAATTTTTTATGAAAAAAAGCGCTCTTAGTTCAGTTCGGTAGAACGCGGGTCTCCAAAACCCGATGTCGTAGGTTCAAATCCTACAGAGCGTGATTACATTATTGTTATATCGAATCGAGAACGAGAATGATACGGAAATAAAGGGATAACAGTCTAATCTAAAGTCTGAATTTGATCTCCGTTGTTAATTTAATTTTAATCCTAAAACAACGAAATAGGAGTAGGAGGTCAATAAACAAAAGAGATGTTACTTAATCAAAGATCCAATTGATCACCACGTCGATATTGTAAATATGCAGTTACAAATAACCCAGCCAAAGTAATAGGGATTAGACCTAAGACGATTCCGAATAGAAAAACTTCAATCATTTGAATTTGTTTGAAAGGAAAAAAAGGGAGGGTAATATCTATCCTTAAATATGAATTTGTATTTACCATGAGTCTCAATCACGAAAAATTGCAAATTTACATGATAAGTAACTATGGAAGATCTAGAATATTTCAAAATTTCGAATCGAATTCATCTAAAAATTTCAAATCAAATAAGTCGTATCTTATTCAGACTGATAAAAATACCTGCGGTTATAGTTAAAACTGCTAGTAGAAAACCGAAATAACTGGTTATAGTGGGCATAAGGAAACTAAATGAAATATGTTCTTTTTATACATATGTTTATAAAGCACTTTCCTAAGTTTCCATTTTTCTTTTTTGAGATAAAAAAAGAAGCAAAAAATACCACGTGAAAGATACAATTGAAAATAATTGATTCATCAATCAATTATTACGAACGAACAAAAAGAAAAATATAGTTCCATAGGTACGAAATCAATTCATCATCTTTGACATCTACGCATCCTGTGATTCCAAATCAACAGATTTACTCGTGAGTTTAGTAATATAAACTAATCGAATGAAACTTTTTTTTTAACAAAAGAAGAGAGTGACCTTAGAAAGCCCTTTACTTCTTGACTTGCACTTGTTAGATTTAGTAATGTGTTCTATTCTTCTAATATATCTAGAA